ATCTCATACTTTTTTTTTATACTATTTATCTTGATCATAGTGTTAATATAGTTATAAAAAAAATGAAAAATTTGATGATCCGTTGAATTCAAAAAAGGCCCGGCAAGGTATTGACCAGGCCAGGCCATGGGAATAAAAGGCCTTTCGCTAAAAGTCTTTCTGTTTTTTTTTATTAATTTTTTTTTCTTTTACTTTTTATATTGATTTCGATATGTATTTATATATTCGAATTTCTATATTCTAGATGTTTGCATAATATGTTTGTATACATATTTTTTCTATATTCTGTTTTTTTTCTATATTCTGTTTATATATACCATATCGGACTTTTTCTATATCTATATAAAAAGAAAATCTACAAGTATCTATATTCAGTTTATGCTTATATAGAGATAATATAATGTAGTAAATTCTTGTATCTATTACAATAGAATGAATTCTAATAGAATATATAGAATATATATATATATAATCAAATAATAATAGATTTAAAAAGAGATAAAAATTTTTATTTTAAAATAGAATTTGAATAAAAAATTTAACTAATTAATAATTTGACTTTTATTTCAGGTTCATTATTCTATTATAGAATCGAATGTATAATATAATAGAATGTATAAATTATTCTCTCGAATTTATAAGAGTCTAGAATCTGAAAGAATTTCGAATTGAAATTTTATATTTATTATTGTTATTATATAATTATATTATATTATTGATTGTATATTGAAATATTGAATTGAAAACCGAAAAAAAGATTTTTAAAATGGCACGTTTTGTGTAATCTAACTATAGTAATTAGTAATTCTTTTTTGTAATGTAATTAGTAATGGCTTTTTTCAATAGGGAGAGATGGCTGAGTGGACGAAAGCGTCGGATTGCTAATCCGTTGTACGAGTTATTCGTACCGAGGGTTCGAATCCCTCTCTTTCCGGTTCTGTTGATGATTTGCCTTTTTTTCTCTTTCTTTCGAATTTCTCGAATTCTTTTTATTTGTTTATCAAATTTTTTTATCAAATAAAAAGACACTCAAAAAAGTAAGGAAACTCCTCTTTTAGTCTTCACGTCCAGGATTACGTCCTGGGTCATTAGATAGAAATCCGAAAATAAATAGAGAAACAAAGAATATCACTACTGTGTAAACGAAGAGTTTGAGAGTAAGCATTACACAATCTCCAAGATCTTTTTGGGTAAAAAAGAGAATAGATTCCCCCATATATTCTATTTTGACACCGAGAATTTTAGTAGTTTCTGTAAATCAAAAAAAGAAGAAAAAAATGCATTTGTTTGTTAAGTGTTAGGAGTCTAACTTTTCTCAAATATAAACAACCGCTTTCCGACCCACAATTTTTGTTGAAGACCTCACACGGTCTTTCACGGAAATTTTTGTTAGAACGAGAAAGGAAGTTATTCCAAGTTTGCGAGGCTATCCTACCCACGACTTTTTATAGTTGAAATTGGAATTGGAGAGTTAATACTATAAGATAGATCTGATCTTTTCATTTATTTCATTTCTTTAGTATAACCAAACCATATTAGACTTTTTTCTCGAATAAACCATTCATTTTTCTAGGACAATATTTGAAATTTCATCGAAAACTTACAGCAGCTTGCCAAACAAAGGCTAGTAGAAAAAAGAGTAGAGGTATGACTGGCATAAAATCGACGATTGGACTCAAAAATGCGTAGGCCTCGGGCAATTTGGCGAATAAAAAACTACTCGAAGAAAGGGCAGAATTAAGACAAATACAGATCAAACTAAAGATATTAAACATAGCAGACATCTTTTTTTTTGAAGATTATTGCATTTTTTTGAGTTATTGATATAAGATAAGCGAAAAATAAAGAAAGCAAAGTAGATCAAAAATCCTTTCTTTTTTTTGAACTTCCTCAATCAAAAACTCTTCCATTCTCAAATAAAAAGAGAATAGAAAAAATCATACTTTCATACATTATCTTAATTAAATTATATGTAATGATCAAGAAATTCAGTTTCATTCTCTACCTACACGGGTGAAAATCCTAATAACAATTGACGGGATTCTATAGATATTTGGACGGGAATTGACGAACAATCAATAACAATATTAGTGTAGAATAGAAATCGAAGTGGGGCGTGGCCAAGTGGTAAGGCAACGGGTTTTGGTCCCGCTATTCGGAGGTTCGAATCCTTCCGTCCCAGAGCATCTGGATTCTATCCTAAAATTTAAGGGACTGTTTGGATTGGAATATATATTATAAAGTCTAGTCTTACTCTAGTAATAATAAGTATAGAGAATTTTTGTCTTCTTTCACCTTTATTATTTTTTTTTTAAGATTTGCTTCTGAATTTTCTCTTTTTCACAAACAGAAGTGGGTTCAAAGCACACATAAATATAACTGAATCTAATTGTGATCTAATATAGGCAAGATAGGATAATAGATTGGTTCTGTAAATTTAAATTACAACAATTAAATCGACCAAAAATATACTAATAGTTATGTTAATATTAAGAGACTTCTCAAAGATACATTCAGAATTCAAATGTGAAAGCACTTCTACATTCTCTATCCTTTAAATGAGGCAGCTAAATTTTAAATTCTCCGTATTGTGTATATGTATTCGAAACAAAACAAGAGTCTATTTTAGTACTTATTGATATTGTTGATATTGATTGAATTCAATCAATAGGATTAAAGTTCTTATGTTAACTATGTTGAAACACGGAAGAACAAATATTGAATTTAGGTCTGTTTCGTTTTGTACCTAGACAGTTTATATTGTGTATTGTATGTAAATAAAAAGGGCGCTTTTTGTGGGGGGTTCTGGCCCCTGATACCTCTGGAGAACTGGGCGGAGGTAGATAAGAATTAATCAACAATAAAAGGTGTTGATTTACATACCTACCAAACTTATATTTTGAATCGAATTCTAAAAAAATGAAGTTTCAAATTACATCTGGAACTTCATTTTTAGGTATTTCGTGTTTTGTTCTTTATTTTATAACGAATGAAATGAATAAGTAAAACTCTATGTACTGGAAGGTGATTCAGACATTCTATTCGCCTTAATGGAAAATTTAGTGAACCCCACGTAACGTATAAAATGAAGAAATATTCATATCTTATCTATATAACCTTTGATCTCAGTAAGAAGGGTTTACTATTTTTGTGAAAAAAATCAGATTTGTTTTTCCAAGTTATCGTTTCGATATACCAATCGTTTTTATTTAAATCATTAATGTTGAGTTCTAGAAAAAAGCTGTATGCATTTTTGGCTTTTTTTGGAAATGTAAAGCTCAATCAATAATAAACTTCCAATAATGATGTTGAATTAGGAATCTTTTTTCCATTTATTAATTATTAATTTATCTTATAGTTCGATATAAACCAAAATTAGCTAGAATTTTTTTTATTAATGTAAATAATCTAACAGAATCAAAGAATATATTAATATCCTATATATAGGATATAGGAATATATATACTCTATTAATATATATATATATTAAAATAGAGTATAGAATATAGATAGAATTAAAGTATAGATTTCTATGTATGTACTGACTAAACCAATGACTATTCATGATTCCATAATTGAATCAATTGCATACCGGTTCAAAATTTGAGGAATGTTATGGTAAAACTTCGTTTGAAACGATGTGGTAGAAAGCAACGTGCGACTTGAAGGACACGATCTAGTGTGGATTTTTAGATCCATCATTTTTTATATAAAAAGGTGCTCTTGGCTCGACATCCCCTGTTCGGTTAGACTAGGACCCACACTTTTTTTTATTGTGTTGTAGTTAATTTAAACTAGTAACGAGTACATGATGGAGCTCGAGTAGAAAGTATTGATTCATTTCTTAAGAGCAAGAATCTAGGGTTAGTGTGAATCAATAAATTCGAACAACTTCGTAAGGATATTTTTGACAACTAAATCGAAAAGATCCAATCCCGCCAAATTTCCAACCCAAAAGGGAAATTTGTTGGAGTTAAGAAACCTTTTCGATAACAAAATATATTGTGAGAGAATCAAGTATTTGTATGATTCTTTTCTTTGATAAACAATCACAAAAAGGGCATGTTGCTGCCATTTTGAAAGGATTAAAGATCAACGAAGTAATGTATAAACCTAACGATTCAAAGTAAAGAGATTCCGAAACAAGGAAAGGCCCTTCTCTTTCTCAATTTTATCAACAACTGGGTTCGAATAAGAATAAAGAATTCCAATAGAGATTAAATAAACCAGATAAGGGGGGTTAGAGACCACTCAAAAAATAGAAACCAAATGTTTCTTTTGAATTATTTGAGAGTTATTCAACTTGAGTTATGAGTGCAAGTGGTTTTTTTAGGAAAGAAGAATAAGAACAAACGGGGCTTAATTCTTAGTCGAATTACTTTCATGATTTTATGGATCTATTTGTCATTAGAATTTTTTCTATCCAGAACTTGAAAAAAAAAGAAATCATTTTTCTTGAGCCGTACGAGGAGAAAACTTCTTATACGTTTCTAGGGGGGGTATTGTTCATATAATCTATCCCAATGAGCCGTCTATCGAATTGTTGCAATTGATGTTCGGTCCCGACGAGAAGGAAGAGATCTTCGGAAAGTTGGTTTTTATGATCCGATAAAGAATCAAACTTATTTAAATGTTCCCGCTATTATATATTTTCTTGAAAGGGGCGCTCAACCTACCGGAACTGTTTATGATATTTTAAAGAAAGCAGAAGTTTTTAAAGAACTTCGCTCTAATGACTAATGAAACGACATTCACTTAATTAAATAATTATAAAATAAGAAAAAAAAAAAAATACAACAAGAAAGAAACTTGAGCGATTCGTATATAGTTTGATAGAATCCTTTCTTTCTTATTACCATTCCTTTTGCTCTATTCCGGCCTATTTTGTATTGTTCTCGCCGGAGGCTCTGTCTCCTTTATTTAATGATTGTGATTGATAAAAAAAACTTTTATATTTATATAAGACGTCTAGAAAAAAGGATCAAGTGAATAAACCAAGCGAGTTTTAGATTGACCAAATAACTAACGGTAGGAATTGGAGCTAGCAATAAAAAATTCTGACATTCATTTCAATTGGGTGCTTTTCATTGAAACTATATGCAAAAAGCCTTAATTATTTGACGTATAATTATTGATATTTTTCTACTTCTTTTGTATTTAGATCTACATTCTTTTCTAATCATCTACTTTAATCATCTACCTTATTTAGCTAATTTAGATAGTGCCAATCCAACACAAGTTCTTTTTTATTTGTTCAATTTATTTTTTTCTTCTCTTTCATTTTCGTTCTATATATTTCTTCTTTTTTTAAACATACATATTGACAAGAGTGTAGTGAACAAATATAATTCAAGTGTAAACGGATCTGTTTTTTTCTATTTGGTTGTCCTACATACAAAACACAGGTTTTGGTTTTTACTTTATTCAAAGATTCGTTGAATTTGTTGTGATCCAAAACTGCTTATAAGGAAATAGATAAAAAAAAAAGAATATCTGAGAATATAGAGATAGAAAGATAGAGAAAAAGCGAATATATATATGTAATCTATAATATAGTGGATGAAAATCTCTAAGAAACAGTCTAGTTTTTTATTTGAAAATTTCTTGTCAGTTGATCCTTTTTTTCTTTTTTGCTAATTCAACGTTTTGGTCGGCTTGTCTAATTTCGTTATTTTGATCTCGATTGTACCTATATTCTATACTCTCTTTGGGTTGCTAACTCAATGGTAGAGTACTCGGCTTTTAAGTGCGGCTAGGGCCTTTTACACATTTGGATGAAGCAAGGGATTCGTCCACACCATCGGTAGAGTTTGTAAGACCACGACTGATCCTGAAAGGAATGAATGGAAAAAAGAGCATGTCGTATCAATGGAGAATTATGAAAAAATTCTGTTCTTATTAGATCGATACAAAGATTTTTAGAACGAAACCAAATGAATTCAAAGTTGGGTCGATTGAATACACGGATCGAGCCTTATGGCTCTAATTGTAAGGAAAGAAAAAGCAACGAGCTTATGTTCTTAATTGGAACGATTACCCGCCCTAATTAAACGTTAAAAATAAATTAGTGACTGATGCGGGACGGTTTTTCCAGGAGTGAATTACCGATTTTCTTGTGAATCCTAACTATTAGACATTTTCCATTAGAAGAGAAAATGGAGATGAATGTGTAGAAGAAACAGTATATTGATAAGGATACTTTTTCCTTTCCAAAATCAAAAGAGCGATTGAGTTGAAAAAATAAAGGATTTCTAACCATCTTATTTTCTTATCCTATATAGGAATGAAACCAATTAGATGGAAAAAAGATAGAAAGTCCGTTGATGAGTTTACCTGTTTCCGAGGTAACTATTTTTTGTACTAGAATACCTTGTTTTGACTGTATCGCACTATGTATCATTTTATAACCCAAGAAACCCTCGACTTTTCTTTTCGTTTCCGGTCTTATTTTAAATGGAGGAATTCCAAGGATATTTAGAACTAGATAGATCTTGGCAAGACGAATTTTTATATCCCCTTATCTTTCAGGAATATATTTATGCACTTGTACACGATTCGGGTTTTGTTTTAAACGGGCCCATTTTGTTGTCCAATCGAAATAAAGGTTATGACACAAACTACAGTTTCCTAGTTGTAAAACGTTTAGTTATTCGAATGTATCAACAGAATTTTTTGATTCCTTCTGTTAATGATTCTAACAAAAACGACTTTCTTGGGCACAAGAAAAATTTTTATTCTCAACAGATCTCAGAGGGGTTTGCAGCTATTGCGGAAATTCCATTTTCTATGCGATTAATATCTTCCCTAGAAGGAAAAGAACTCAAAAAATCGCAAAATTTACGACCAATTCATTCAACGTTTCCTTTTTTAGAGGACAAATTTTTACGTTTAAGTTTTGTGTTAGATATATTGATACCTCACCCTGTCCATCTGGAAATCTTGGTTCAAACTATTCGGTACTGGGTAAAAGATACCTCCTGTTTGCATTTATTACGATTCTTTCTTTATGAGTATTGTAATAGTGTTATTACTCTAAAGAGATCTGTTTCTCATTTTTCAAAAAAAAAAAATCACAGATTTTTATTGTTCTTATATAATTCCTATGTGTGTGAATGCGAATCCATCTTCGTTTTTCTCCGCAACCAATCTTCTCATTTAGGATCAACATCTTACAGAGCCTTTCTTGCGCGAGTTTATTTCTACCTAAAGTTAGAACATTTTGTAAAAGTATTTACTAAGAACCCTTGGGTTATCCTTTGGTTCTTCAAGGATCCTTTTCTGCATTATGTTAGGTATCAAGGAAAATGGATTCTGGCTTCAAGGGGGACATTTCTTCTGATGACTAAATTAAAATATTACTTTGTCAATTTCTGGCAATATAATTTTTCCCTATGGGTGCAAACAAGAAGACTCTATATCAATCAATCATTAAATCAGCCCACGGATTTTATGGGTTTTCTTTTTAGTGTGCGACTAAACCCGTCCGTGTTACGGAGCCAA